TAGGTCTTTTTCTATTCAAGTAATTGAATAATGAAACTTGCATAAGAACGACCCGCCCTTTTGTAATTGTAAAGAGGTTGGGTCGTTCTTGTGCATTGAATATTTTTTGCTTCAAACTCACATAGGCATTTTTTTGCTTTTTCAGGAAAAGTAAAAAAAGCATTACTATAACTACCGGATTCATTCTAGATTATCCTAATGTTGTATATCTTCGTCAAAATTGTTTCTAATAATTTTTTTATCAAATTAAAGTGAAAGTTCACTAATTCGTATTAGTGTATTGTTTTCGAATGAATAGTCTGTCAATTTTTTTTTTTACTTTTCAAAAAAGTATAAAGAAAAATGAAATGAAAAAAGTCATGTAATACTAAGTAGAGTGGTAGAGTGGAAATTTCATTCTTTTGGGTTAAGAAGTTGAGAAATTAAAGGGGCGGATGTAGCCAAGTGGATTAAGGCAGTGGATTGTGAATCCACCACGCGCGGGTTCAATTCCCGTCGTTCGCCCATAGATTTTCAATTTCAATTTTCAAATTGAATGTAATTTTTCATTTTCATTAAATGTTTCATTTCATTGTCCTTTAGCTCGAGGTTTTAACTTTTTCACAATAGTACCCTCGTTCACTTCGGCTTGACTAATAATTAAAGACGTTTTGTTGAAACCCCGATTGTGAGCAGCATTTGCTGCAGCGGAAGAAACTAATTGAAAAATCGGATAACGTGCTCGATACGGCATGAGTTCTAGTATCATAAGTGTTTCGTCATAGAGGCGCCCCCGAATCTGATCAATTACTCTTCGCGCTTTGTGAGCAGACATAGGTATATGTTGACCTAAGGCGTATACTTCTACCTCTGGTTCTATCTTTATCATAAGGTTCACCTCTCATCAATAAAGGATGAGCACCTATATTCACTTTATTAACATTAACGACGAGATTTTTTATCACTTCTCGTATGCCCCCGGAAAGTCAGAGTAGGTGCGAATTCTCCCAATTTGTGACCTACCATACTATCTGTTATATAAATAGGCAAATGCTCTTTTCCATTATGAATAGCAATTGTATGGCCGATCATTATGGGTATAATGGTAGATGCCCGGGACCAAGTTATGATTATTTCTTTTTCTGCCCTTATGTTGAGCTTCTCAATTTTTCTCAATAAATGATTAGCTACAAAAGGATTTTTTTTTAGTGAACGTGTCACGGCTACTTACTCCTATCTTTTTTTTTGTAAAGACTTTATTTTATTTTGTAAGGACAAAGAGACCTATTTGATTTTCAATTTTGATTTTCAATGTTCTCCTATTTACTACGGCGACGAAGAATCAAACTATCACTATATCTATTCCTTTTTCTACTTCTTCTTCCAAGCGCAGGATAACCCCAAGGGGTTGTGGGTTTTTTTCTACCAATCGGGGCCCTCCCTTCCCCACCCCCGTGGGGATGGTCTACGGGGTTCATAACGACCCCTCTTACTACAGGACGCTTGCCTAGCCAACGCTTAGATCCGGCTCTACCTAATTTTTTCTGGTTCACCCCAACATTACCCACTTGTCCGACTGTTGCTGAACAGTTTTTGGATATCAAACGGACCTCTCCAGATGGTAATTTTAGTGTGGCTGATTTACCCTCTTTTGCTATCAGTTTCGCTACAGCACCCGCAGCTCGCGCTAATTGTCCCCCCTTTCCAAGTGTGATTTCGATGTTATGTATGGCCGTGCCTAAGGGCATATCGGTTGAAGTAGATTCTTCCTATTGATCAATCAAAATCCCTTCCCAAACTGTACAAGCCTCTTCCAAAGCATACGGCTTTCTGGATGTATGTGATGATATCTAGGTAGATGGATCCTATCTTATATAAATCGTATGATGAAGTACCATAGGAGTTGAGATAAAGGAGTCCAAAAATCTGCCGAATCGAATCACTCATGTTATGATCTTCTACATCCTAGGTCTCTCTGTTCCTTCATCTGGCTTATGTTTTTCATGTAGCACTCAGACCGAATGACTCTATCAAATTACGTCAAAACTTTCACATATTTCAGGTAACGTAGGAGACATCTCTACTTTTCCCCCGGGGGTCGAATTCTCAATGCTTGGCTTTCAATTCGCCTCTGACCATCAAATGAAATGTGAATAACTCGTCCTCCTCTCTTTGAAACAAGGGGCGCTTCCGGTTCTGTCGGTGCTTCAAACAATTATGTTTTCTCCATATTACCATATCTCTAGAGTCAATAATTTTCTATAAGGAACTACTGAACTCAATCACTTGCTGTTGTTACTCTTCAGTTTTCTGTTGAGGTCTATCCCGTAGAGGTACTCAATTTGGGTGGGTGATCGATTTCTAGGTTTCGTCGTAAACCTAATTGGTTACTTCCAATTACGTAAATTAATAGTTCAAACCGCACTCAAAGGTAGGGCATTTCCCATTGAGATAGGAACTTCTGTACCAGAAAGAATGGTATCCCCAATTAGAGCCCCCCTGGGATGTAAAATATATCTCTTCTCACCATCCCCATAGTGTATGAGACAAATGTATGCATTTCGATTAGGGTCGTATTCTATGGTTACGATTCTACCAGATATGTCTTTTTTATTTCGTTGAAAATCTATTTTACGGTATAGACGTTTATGACCTCCCCCTCTATGCCTTGAGGTAATGATTCCTCTGGCATTACGACCTTTACCACAACGACGCTGTCCAGAGATCAAATTGTTTCGTGGATTGGATTTCACTTGAATTCCAACAGTTGCATTTCGCGTGTTCGGGGTAGAAGTTTTATATAAATGTATCGCCGTGTTATGAAGTATTTTGAGTGAAATTCATTTCTTTTCTTTCTAAGCTAATAGATGGAATAGAATAACCCGCTTGAAGCGTAATAATCATACGTTTGTAATGCATTTTATGCCCTCTAAGGGGTCTCCTTCTTCGACTCTTTCCCGGGATTCGATGACTATTCATAGCTATTACCTTGACACCAAAAAAGAGTTCGACCCAACGCTTTATTTCTGTCCTAGTTGACTTTGATTCGACATTAGAAGTATATTGATTCTTCCTCAATAACCGAACAGTTTTTTCTGTAAATACTGCATATTGAATTTTATCCATAAATCTATTTTCTTCCCTATGAGTTCCAGTTTCGATAAGAATTCTCCCTCTAACTGTTTCTATACTTATGATATGAATATACCATACATAACACATAACGAATTGGTATGGATGATGAGATTCCATTGATACAAAGCCAATTCCAATAGACGTATTGAACATTCCCGTTGTCGTGCATCCAGCAGGAATTGAACCCGCAAATTTGCCAATTATGAGTTGGGCGCTTTAACCATTCAGCCATGGATGCATAAGGGGGATTATCATAGAATAAAGAAAGAAATATTGTAAAAGAAATATCATAAAGAAATATCATAGAAGAAAGAACTATCGTATCGGAGATTACCTAAAGAAATGGAAACCTATTTTCTTTTACTTTATATTCAATATTTATAATGGGGAGGCACTCAAAATGAAGCATAAAATTTCACAACAAGATCCATTTCAACCCTGGATCTTCGAATTGAGAGAGATGTTAAGAGAGGTCAAGAACTCTCACGATTTGTTAGATTCGTGGACCCAAGTCGATTCAGTTAGAACTATCGTTTCTATTTTTTTCGAGCAAGAACGTTTTATGAAACTCTTCGACCCCCTAATTTGGAGGAGTTTACTCTCACGCGATTCACAGGGGTCAAGAAGCAATCGGTATTTCACGATCAAAGGGGCAGTACTGACGATCAAGGGTCTAGTCAAAGGTGCAGTATTGACGACCAAAGGTCTAGTACTGCTTGTAGTAGTGGTCCTTCTCTATCGCATGCATAATCGAGAAATGGTCGAAAGAAAAAATCTATATTTGATGGGGCTTCTGCCTAGGAATTCCTTTGGACCCAGAAATGCTCCATTGGAAAAATCTTTTGGGTCTATCAATAGGTTGATTGTTTCGCTCCTGTATCTTCCAAAAGGGAAAAAGATCTCTGAGAGTTGTTTCATGGATCCGAAAGAGAGTACTTGGGTTCTCCCAATAACTAAAACGAAAAAGTGTATCATGCCTGAATCTAACTGGGGTTCGCGGTGGTGGAGGAACCGGGTCGGAAAAAAGAGGGATTCTATTTGTAAGATATCTAATGAAACCCTGGCTGTAATTGAGATCTCATTCAAAGAGAAAGATATCAAATATCTGGAGTCTTCTTTTGTTTCCTATACGGATGATCGGATCCGCAAGGACCATGATTGGGAATTGTTTGATCGTCTTTCTCCGAGAAATAAGCGAAACATAATCAACTTGAATTCGGGACAGCTATTTGAAATCTTAGTGAAACACTGGATTTGTTATCTTATGTCTTCTTTTCGTGAAAAAAGACCAATTGAAGTGGAGGGTTTCTTCAAACAACAAGGAGCTGGGTCAACTATTCAATCAAATGATATTGAGCATCTTTCCCATCTCTTCTCGAGAAACAAGTGTGGTATTTCTTTGCTGCAAAATTGTATTCAATTTCATATGTGGCAATTCCGCCAAGATCTCTTCGTTAGTTGGAAGAAGAATCCGCACGAATCAGATTTCTTTAGGAAGGTGTCGAGAGAGAATTGGATTTGCTTAGACAATGTGTGGTTGATAAACAAGGATCGGTTTTTTCGCTTGTTTAGCAAGGTATGGAATGTATCGTCAAATATGCAATATGATTCCACAAGATCTAATTTCGTTCAAGTAAGGGATTCTAGCCAATTGAAAGGATCTTTTGATCAATCCATAGATCATTTCGATTCCATTCGTAATAAGGATTCGGAATATCACACATGGATCAATCAAAGAGAGATTCAAAAAGAAGGGTCGATTCTTTGGGATCCTTCCTTTCTTCAAACGGAAGGAGCAGAGATAGAATCAGACCGATTCCCGAAAAGCCTTTCTGGAGATTCCTCAATGTCCCGGCTATTCACGGAACGTGAGAAGCAGATGAATAATCATCCGCTTCCGGAAGAAATCGAAGAATTTCTTGGGAATCCTACAAGATCAATTCGTTCTTTTTTCTCTGACAGATGGTCAGAACTTCATCTGGGTTCGAATCCTACTAAGAGGTCCACCAGAGATCAGAAATTATTGAAGAAACAACAAGATCTTTCTTTTGTCCCATCCCGGCGATCGGAAAAAAAAGAAATCATTGATATATTCAAGATAATTGCGTATTTACAAAATACCGTCACAATTCATCCTATTGCATCAAATCCGGGATGTGATAGGGTTCCGAAGGATGAACCGGATATGGGCAGTTCCAACAAGATTTCATTCTTGAACCAAAATCCATTTTTTGATTTATTTCATCTATTCCATGACCGGAAGAGGGGAGGATACGTGGGGCGCCACGATTTTGAATCAGAAGAGAGATTTCAAGGAGTGGCAGATCTATTCACTCTATCAATAACCGAGCCGGATCTGGTGTATCATAAGGGTTTTGCCTTTTCTATTGATTCCTGCGGATTGGATCAAAAAAAATTCTTGAACGAGGTATTCAACTCCAGGGATGAATCGACAAAGAAATCTTTATTGGTTCTACCTCCTATGTTTTCTGAAGAAAATGAATCTTTTTATCGAAGGATCAGAAAAAAAGGGGTCCAGATCTCCTGCGGGAATGCTTTGGAAGATCCAAAACCAAAAAGAGTGGTATTTGCTATCAACACCATACTGAAGGCATTCAATCAACATAGATTGATCCAAAATCTGATTCCAATCCAATATAGCATCCATGGGTACATAAGAAATGTATCAAATCGATTCTTTTTAATGAATAGATCCGATTGCAACTTCGAATACGGAATTCAAAGGGATCAAATAGGAAATGATACTCTGAATCAGAGAACTCAAAGGAAATTTACGATCAACCAACATTTATCGAATTTGAAAAAGAGTCATAAGAAATGGTTCGATCCTCTTATTTCTCGAAGCGAGAGATCCATGAATCGGGATCCTGATGCATATAGATACAAATGGTCCAATGGGAGCAAGAGTTTCCAGGAGGATTTGGAACATTTCGTTTCTGAGCAGAAGAGCCGTTTTCAAGTAGTCTTCGATCGATTAGGTATTAATCAATATTTGATTGATTGGTCTGAGGTTATCGAAAAAATTGATTGGTATTGGTCGGAATTTTTCGACAAAAAAGATCCTTCTAAGTCACTTCGTTTCCTTTTGTCGAAGTTACTTCCCCTTTTGTCCTATTTGTCCAATTTGTCCAAGTCGCTTCTTTTCTTTTTGTTTAGGTCACTTCCTTTTTTCTTTGTGAGTATCGGGAATAGCCCCATTCATAGGTCCGAGATCCACATCTATGAGTTGAAGGGTCCAACTGATCAACGCTTCAATCAGTTGTTAGAATCAATAGGTCTTCAAATCGTTCATTTGAATAAATTGAAACCCTTCTTATTGGATGATCATGATACTTCCCAAAAATCGAAATTCTTGATCAATGGAGGAAGAGTATCACCGTTTTTGTTCAATAAGATACCGAAGTGGATGATTGACTCATTCCATACTAGAAAAAATCGCAGGAAATCTTTTGAGAAGACCGATTCCTATTTCTCAATGATATCCCACGATCGAGACAATTGGCTGAATCCCGTGAAACCATTTCATAGAAGTTCATTGATATCCTCTTTTTATAAAGCAAATCGACTTCGATTCTTGAATAATCCACATCACTTCTGGTTCTATTGTAACAAAGGATTCCCTTTTTATGTGGAAAGGACCCCTATCAATAATTATGATCTTACGTATGGACAATTCCTCAATATCTTTTTCATTCGCAACAAAATATTTTCTTTGCACGTCGGTAAAAAAAAAGATGTTTTTTTGGAAAAAGATACTATTTCACCGATCGAGTCACAGGTATCTAAGATATGCATACCTAAGAATTTTCCGCCGAGTGGTGCCGAACCGGATAACTTGGACAAATCTTTTCATTTTCCAATTCGATCCGCTCCATTCGTTCGTAGAGCTCTTTACTCGATCGCAGACATTTTTGGAACACCTCTAAGAGAGGGACAATTAGTCAATTTTGAAAGAATTTATTGTCAAGCTCTTTCAGATATGAATCCATCTGATTCAGAAGGGAAGAACTTGCATCAGTTTCTCAATTTCAATTCAAAGATGGGTTTGATTGACTCTGAGAAATATTTATTACCATCCGAAAAGAGGAAAAAACGGAGTCTTTATCTAAATAAATGCGTTGAGGAAGGGCAGATGTATAGAACCTATAGTGCTTTTTCAACTCTCTCAAATATGTTTCAAACATATATGCCATGGTTCTTTACTTCGACAGGGTACAAATATCTCAATTTCATTCTTTTAGATACTTTCAAAAAAGTATATAATTCAGACCTATTGAGGATAGCGATACTAAGTAGCAGTCAAAAATTGTTATCCCTTTTTGAAGATATTATAGATAGATTAGATATAGATATATCATGGCCAATTCTTCAGAACAAATTGCGGGAGATTCTTCTTCCACAAAGGAATCTGATAAGCGAGATTTCGAGTAAGTGTTTACATAATCTTCTTCTGTCCGAAGAAATGCTTCGTCGAGATAATGAGTCACCCGTTTCATTGATATGGGAATTTCCGGGATCACCAAATGTTCGGGAGTTGCTCTATTCAATCCTTTTCCTTCTTCTTGTTGCTGGATATATCGTTCGTAGACATCTTCTCGTTGTTTCCCGAGCCTCTAGGGAGTTACAGACAGAGTTGGAAAAGATCAAATCTTTGATGATTCCATCATACATGATTGAGTTGCGAAAACTTCTGGATAGGTATCCTACATCTGAACTGAATTCTTTCTGGTTAAAGAATCTCTTTCTAGCTGCTTTAGGATATTTTCTAGAAGAAATACGGGCTTTTGGCGGCAAGATGCTATCGGGTGGTGGTCCCGCTTATGGGGTCAAATCAATACCTTCTAAGAAGAAATATTGGAATATCAATCTCATTGATATCATCGATTTCCTAAGTATCATACCCAATCCCATCAATCGAATCACTTTTTCGAGAAATACGAGACATCTAAGTCGTACAAGTAAAGAGATCTATTCATTACTAAGAAAAAGAAAAAATGTGAACAGTGGTTGGATTGATGATAAGATCGAATCCTGGGTCGCGAATACTGATTCGATTGATGATGCCGAAAGAGAATTCTTGGTTCAGTTCTCCATCTTAAGGAAAGAAAAAAGGATTGATAAAATTCTATGGAGTCTGACTGATAGTGATCATTTATCAAAGAATGGTTCTAGTTATCAAATGATTGAACAACCAGGATCGGTTTACTTACGATACTTAGTTGACATTCATAAAAAGTATCTAATGAATTATGAGTTTCATAGACCCTCTTTAGCAGAAAGACGAGTATTCCTTGCGCATTATCAGACAATCACTTATTCACAAACCTCGTTTGGGGCTAATAGTTTTCATTTCCCATCTCATGGAAAACCCTTTTCACTCCGCTTAGGCCTATCCCCCTCTAGGGGTATTTTAGTGATAGGTTCTATAGGAACTGGACGATCCTATTTGGTCAAATACCTAGCGACAAACTCCTATCTTCCTTTCATTACAGTAGTTCCGAACAAGTTCCTGGATGAAAGGCCTCAATTTTTTGAGGATATTTATGATGATAGTGATGGTGAGGATATTTTTGATAATAGTGGTGCTCATCATACTCATCATAGTGAGGATATTGAGGATATTGATGATAGTGAGGATAGTGAGGATATTGATATTGATGGGGAGCTGCTAACTATGACGAATGAGGAGGTGGATATGGTAGACCGCTTTTATATCACCTTTCAACTCGAATTAGCAAAAGCAATGTCTCCTTGCATACTATGGATTCCAAACATTCATGATCTGTCTCTGGATGCGTCGAATTACTTATCCCTCGGTCTATTAGTGAACCATCTCTCCAGGGATTGTAAAAGATCCTCCAATAGCAATATTCTTGTTATTGCGTCGACTCATATTCCCAAAAAAGTGGATCCCGGTCTAATAGCTGCGAATAAATTCAATACGTGCATTAAGATACGAAGGCTTCTTATTCCACAACAACGAAAGCACTTTTTCACTCTTTCATATACTCGGGGATT